AAGAAAAAAAACGAAAGGATGAAATTATGGAAGTAAATATTCTCGCATTTATTGCTACTGCACTCTTCATTCTCGTTCCTACTGCTTTTTTACTTATAATTTACGTAAAAACAGTCAGTCAAAGTGATTAATTTGAATGAAACTTGACTATCAATGACAAAAAGTATTTCAATTTCGCGTCTTAAATGAAATGAATGGACTAGAATCAGCAGTATCCTATGAGGCCCGATAGTATGGTAGAAAGAAAGATTCATCTATTTCTTTCTACCATACTATCTATTATTGTTATTGTAATGTATAAAGTTTTTTTTATGTATAAAGATACAAGTTTAATATCTTAATATAGAGCAATCTACAATATGTATCTTTATCTTCATAGATGTCGTAAATATTATATGTAATTTAATATAGTATCTCAATTTCATTTCTTTGCTTGATCTATTGGATTTTGTTTGGGTTGATTTCAATCAATCTGAAATAATCGAACGGCAAGTCGTACTCTTATGATTTTCTAATTCCTAAATTTATAATTGTTTTCAATACGAATCCCGGCATCTATCAAAAGAATCAAATCAATGGCAGAGATATGGCATATTTTAATAAAAAAGAAAATCAAGTAATCTTTTTTTTTCATTTTTAAAATTGAATTCAATTTTAAAAATGAAAAAGGCTTTGCAGAACGATCTAGAAACCTATTGATACAGTTTGATTCCTTAACTCAATTAGTAGTACTTCTAGAGTCCACTTCTTCCCCATACTACGAGTGAAAGGGAAAATGTAAAGACTACCATTAAAGCAGCCCAAGCGAGACTTACTATATCCATGTGAATTATGTCCCCTATTTCTATGAATATGAAGAAATTATTCCATTATTGTTCACTAATAATAGTGAAATCACTGGCGCAGAGTCAAAAAAAGGGGGGGATTCTGACCCAACACCGTTGATGAAACACTCCACTTAAATCCGCTTAGAACAAGTTCTTATATGATTTATAGTAGAATCGGTAAAGATTAAGCACAAGCAAACTACGTACGTAGTGACACTTTTTGAAGTATCAAAGGAATGTTACTAACATGTAGAAATAATAAGACTTATTCTTTCTGCCCTTTATTTCTTTTTTTTGTTGCCCTTCATTAAGTAAAAGTCAATTATCCATCTAATCTAATATTGATTGAATGCCCGAGCACTCCGAGACTCTCATGAGTCTGTATACAAAGTATCTTCTGTCCTTTCCACAACTATTAATTAGATCCCCCCCCTGGCTATCCAATCTAATTCAAGACTCAGTCAGTAGACACTACATTAATAGTGGAAAAGCTATCATATCAAGATTTACCGATTCCCTTCCACTACTCTAAGCTTTACTTGAATCCTAAGAATTTACAACACTTTAGAGAACAGAACCCCCAGAGGTTTAGAATCAAGAAAGTATCAAGAGTATTTTTCCTACGCTTACTTTTGTTGGGGAAAATTTTGCGAGTTATATCAGCAAAACAAAACAGAATAGAGGATTTCGAGTCTTTTGTTGATCAGGCGACACCCGGATTTGAACTGGGGAAAAAGGATTTGCAGTCCCCCGCCTTACCGCTCGGCCATGCCGCCAAAACGATACAAACTAGATGAAAATCTTCCCCCTCTTTTTCTATTGAAAAACCAAATGTGGATTTTCAATCACAAAAGCCAAAATTCAGTACAAATTGGAACCATTAACTATTGACTGTAAATTCATGAACTTTTCTTGGATTTGAATCTCAAATTGTGTTTCCCTAATGATATAAGAAAATCAAAATGGATATATAACTAATCAGTATTGATTTTTTTTTTTTCAATTTTCAATAAAAAAATCCTTCTCAATTTCAATTATAACAGCAATTATGAGTATATGTAAACCCCAGAACATAAGTTGTTATACAGCTATAGCTATCTAATGGGGTATTTTATCTGTATAGGATTAGGATGCCTTATAGGGTAGGGAATTATCAAGAAATTGTCGTGCTTCCATTTTTAATGGAATAGATCGAAGAGAAAATATAATTTTTGATAGAGCACGGCATGTGCTGTCCCGAATAGAACTGTAATGCAATAAAGGAAGAAAAAGAGACGTATATATCTGCACATTTTAATAAATAAAAGAAATACAAGCTTTCTTACGTACTTCAATGATATTCTAAAAATTCTACTAAAAAATAGGTAAAAATCTCTCCTTTCTCTGCGAATCATTTTTTGAACAATGGAATGCACGAAAAAGTCAAGTGCTAGAAAAATAAACTTTATATTTATTTTTTCTGATTATTATGTCTTTATCTCCGCGAACAGATCAAATCATGAATACATTTATTTTTCTGGTATCCAATCGGATTGGAATATGTAATATCATAATAATGGTAGAAATTGAATGACTTTTTTTGATATTCTATACAAAACTCCATAAGTCTAAGTGGCATTTCTCAATTCTTTTCCATTTGTACTGTTTGTTATAAATTCCAATTTTAGTATAAT